TTCCAATTTCATTGAAGTTACAGATTATAATAACGAAAATTTTTTTATTTTCTTCTCATCCAAAGAAGAAAAAGGATCGAATAACCATTCTGCGATGTAAAAACCCGATTGTTTTGTCATAGGACACTATACAATCAACTCTATATATAATTTATAATTTTTCTGAATATTTAATATTTATAATAGATCTTATAGGGTAGGGTTTGTTGTTCAGAGAGAACTCTAAAACTGGACTGGAAAGGAATTTGAGAATTATTAAGATATGGAATCATAGTCTAAATAGAATCGTGATCTAAAGAGATCCATTAATCGAAGTGCAAAAAATAGACCCATCAATCAGCGGATTCGTTCTAATTTAGTGATTGCCTCCGGTACCGGTATAAAATAACAGAAAAAGAGGCGAATGTTGGTTTTGCAAACATGAATAGAATGTTTCTAACAGTTTTCATATTTTCTATTTATTTATCCGCAGAACCTCAAAAGAAAGATCTTTCTTTTACTTTGATGAAAATTGATCTATTTTTCTAGTTAGAATTAGAATTGATTGGTCGTTCCTATGCAATAATCTACTAGGAATGGCTCGCTATTCACTCGGTTTTTGGGTCATAATCATGATGTAGGAGAGATGGCCGAGTGGTTGAAGGCGTAGCATTGGAACTGCTATGTAGGCTTTTGTTTACCGAGGGTTCGAATCCCTCTCTTTCCGTACCTTCATCTAATTCACAGATCTTACTAACCAAAAGAGTCAAATAGCACTAGATAAAATTATATTCCAACGCAACAGCAACAGTTAGACCTTTCTTTGATATAGATTCTCTATTCCTAATTGCTGTGGCACGGAAAATACTGAAAGGAAAAGAGTAGACAAGGAATGAAAACCTCCCTCTCGTTCTATGATACCTAAATGGATAAAAATCCGGATCAAACCCTTATTATTTATCTTAACCTTAGGTTAATTTACTTCGACGAAAGGGATCGAAATTGTCCGAACCCCTGTGATTTTTTATTTTCTTTTCGTTAGGTTTAGGTCTGACGCGAATAATATTCTACGACTAGCAATTCATTTATTTTCAAACCGACCCATTTACTATCTATTATTTGATTTACTAATCCTTTATATTGGAATGGTTGAAGAGTCAAATGTTTTGGCAATTCGTCCTGAGAGGATGAATCGAAAGAATTTTGAATCAGAGCTCTAGAGTTTTGTTCATCCCTCGCCGTAATAATATCTCGGGGTTTGCAGCGATAACTTGGTATATCTACTATACGACCATTGACTAAAATATGTCTATGGTTAACTAATTGACGGGCTCCGGGAATAGTCGGAGCCATACCCAATCGAAAAAGGATGTTATCCAAGCGCATTTCAAGTAATTGGAGTAAAACCTGACCTGTTGACCCCTTGGCTTTGCCGGCGATACGAACATATTTAAGTAATTGTTGTTCTGTAAGACCATAATGAAAACGCAACTTTTGTTTTTCTTCTAGACGAATACGATATTGAGATTTTTTCCCGGAACGTGATTGGTTTCTAAGATCACTTCCGGCCCCAGGCCTTTTATTAGTTAGTCCCGGTAAAGCTCCCAGGCGGCGTATTTTTTTGAAACGAGGTCCCCGGTAACGCGACATAAAGACTCCTTATTCTTATTTATATTGAATTCTTATTGATGAAATTTCATTTTACAGAATAAACCTAAACTAAAACTGAACTAAATGATAAATGAAGCGAAGTTTACGGAAGTAGTGTACTTGTACTCTAAAGAATAATTAGATGAATGGGACAAATATCCAGACCCTTCTATTCTATTATTCTATATATAATCCAGACCTTTCTATTCTATATATATATATTCTATATAGAATATAGAGATTCTATATATATAGATAAAAAATAGATATAAAGGGGATTCTTTTCATGACATGGTTGGAAGTTCCTATAAGATAAAAAATATATTTTCACTAAAATATTCTTTGATTTCGGATTTCAAAGTAACATTCTCAATCATGTAAAAACTCGAAGAAAATAAATAGAGAAAAGCCGGCTATCGGAATCGAACCGATGACCATCGCATTACAAATGCGATGCTCTAACCTCTGAGCTAAGCAGGCTCACATAATCGAAATTCTACCCGCATAGGGATTCAATAAATTATTGTCATCTTAGCTATTAATTAATATTTTTAGCGATTCATATTTTCATATTAGCTAGTTATAATGAATATGAATATAGAAAAAATATACTAAATATAGAATTGAAAGGAAATATTCAATACTCATACTTACCATAGAATATAACCGATTAATCTATCGATATATAATTTCGATTTATTTTTCTCACATCACAATTATATAGCACAAGTATAGTATATATAGTTTAATATTAGATTCGATAGATTTTTAGATTAAATCGTTTTCGTTTTTGCTTTCAAATGATATTTGAAAGTCTTTTTATTACACTTCTCTATTTTATTCCATATCATATATATTTCTATTTCTAAAT